ATACTCTTACCGATCTATTAGCAACAAGTAGATCTACACCAGGGGAATTAGTAATGTGTCAGGAGAAATTGGTACAAGAGGCCGTGGATACACTTTTTGATAATGGGATCCGCGGACAACCCATGAGAGATGGTCATAATAAAGTTTACAAGTCATTTTCTGATGTAATTGAAGGCAAAGAAGGAAGATTTCGTGAGACTCTGCTTGGTAAACGGGTCGATTATTCGGGGCGTTCCGTCATTGTCGTGGGTCCTTTGCTTTCATTACATCAATGTGGATTACCTCGAGAAATAGCAATAGAACTCTTCCAAACATTTGTAATTCGTGGTCTAATCAGACAAGATGTTGCTTCTAACACAGGGATTGCTAAAAGCAAAATTCGGGAAAAAGAACCCATTGTATGGGAAATCCTTCAAGAAGTGATGCAGGGGCATCCTGTATTGTTGAATAGAGCGCCCACCCTGCATAGATTAGGTATACAGGCGTTCCAACCCATTTTAGTGGAGGGGCGTGCTATTTGTTTACACCCATTAGTTTGTAAGGGCTTCAACGCAGACTTTGATGGGGATCAAATGGCTGTTCACGTACCTTTATCTTTGGAAGCTCAAGCAGAAGCTCGTTTACTTATGTTTTCTCATATGAATCTCTTGTCTCCAGCTATTGGGGATCCCGTTTCCGTACCAACTCAAGATATGCTTATTGGACTCTATGTATTAACGATCGGGAATCCCCGAGGTATTTGTGCAAATAGGTATAATCAATATAATTCTAATTGCATAAATTCTAAAAAGAAAACAGTTTCCAAGAATGACTTTAAGTATACAAAAGAGCCGTATTTTTCTAGTTCTTATGATGCACTTGGAGCTTATCGGCAGAAACGAATCCATTTAGATAGTCCTTTGTGGCTCCGGTGGAGACTAGATCAACGCGTCGTTGGCTCAAGAGAAGTTCCCATCGAAGTTCAATATGAATCTTTTGGTAATTATAATGAGATTTATAAGCACTATCGAATAATAGGAAGTGTAAAAAGAGAAATTCGTTGTATATACATTCGAACTACTGTAGGTCATCTTTCTTTTTATCGAGAGATAGAAGAAGCCATACAGGGTTTTTGGCGGGCCTACTCATAGGCTATCTAACTCATGCTCTATATAAAAACTAAGAAATTCTATTAGTGATGCCCATACTCGTGGGAATTCGGGTCTCTCCAATTTCACCGGTATCATAATTTCTGAATTTCTGTGTGAATCAAGATTGAGGAAAGGAAGTTTTCGAATCACTGACCCAGGCCCATTGTGGAATCTTACTCATCAGAATATGGAGGTCCTTATGGCAGAACGGACCGATCTGGTCTTTCACAATAAGGTGATAGATGGAACTGCTATGAAACGACTTATTAGCAGATTAATAGATCATTTCGGAATGGCATATACATCACATATCCTGGATCAAGTGAAGGCTTTAGGTTTCCAGCGAGCCACTGCTACATCTATTTCATTAGGAATTGATGATCTTTTAACAATACCTTCTAAGGGATGGTTAGTTCAAGACGCTGAACAACAAAGTTTTCTTTTAGAGAAAAACCATCATTATGGGAATGTACATGTGGTAGAAAAATTACGTCAATCCATTGAGATATGGTATGCTACAAGTGAATATTTGAGACAAGAAATGAATCCTAATTTTCGGATGACTGATCCCTCTAATCCAGTCCATCTAATGTCCTTTTCGGGGGCTAGAGGAAATGCATCTCAAGTACACCAATTAGTAGGTATGAGAGGATTAATGTCGGATCCTCAAGGACAAATGATTGATTTACCCATTCAAAGCAATTTACGGGAAGGGCTTTCTTTGACAGAATATATAATTTCTTGCTACGGAGCCCGCAAAGGAGTTGTAGATACTGCTGTACGAACATCAGATGCTGGATATCTCACGCGTAGACTTGTTGAAGTAGTTCAACACATTCTTGTACGTAGAACGGATTGTGGTACTATCCGAGGTATTTCCGTGAGTCCTCAAAATGGGATGACGGAAAAGATTTTTGTCCAAACACTAATTGGTCGTGTATTAGCAGACGATATATATATTGGTCTACGATGCATTGCCACTCGAAATAAAGATATTGGAATTGGACTTGTTAATCGATTCATAACCTTTCGAGCACACCCAATATATATTCGAACCCCTTTTACTTGCAGGAGTACATCTTGGATCTGTCAATTATGTTATGGTCGGAGTCCTACTCATGGTGACCTGGTCGAGTTGGGAGAAGCTGTAGGCATTATTGCGGGTCAATCAATTGGGGAACCGGGGACTCAACTAACATTAAGAACTTTTCATACCGGCGGAGTATTCACGGGTGGTACTGCCGAACATGTACGAGCTCCCTCTAATGGAAAAATAAAATTTGATGAGGATTTGGTTCATCCCACACGTACCCGTCATGGGCATCCTGCTTTTCTATGTTTTATAGACTTGTATGTAACTATTGAGAGTCGAGATATTATACATAATGTGAATATTCCAACAAAAAGTTTGATTTTAGTTCAAAATGATCAATATGTAGAATCAGAACAAGTGATTGCCGAGATTCGTGCCGGAACGTCCACTTTTCATTTTAAAGAGAGGGTTCAAAAACATATTTATTCTGAGTCAGAAGGAGAAATGCACTGGAGTACTGATGGCTATCATGCGCCCGAATATCCATATAGTAATGTTCATCTATTACCAAAAACAAGTCATTTATGGATATTAGCAGGAGGTCTATGCAGATCCAATATAGTATCTTTTTCACTCCACAAGGATCAAGATCAAATGAATGCTAATTCTTTTTCTCTCAAAGAAAGATCTATCTTTGATCTCTCACTGACTAATGATCAAGTAAGACATAAATTGTTGGATACTTTTGGTAAAAAAGATAGGGAAATTCTTGACTATTCAAAACTTTATCGAATCATATCCAAGGGTCATTGGAATCTCATAGAGCCTTCTACTTATATCCGTCAAGAGAATTCCTTGGCGAAAAAGCGAAGAAATAGATTCGTGATTCCCTTACAATATGATCAAGAACAAGAAAAGAAACTAATACCCTGTTTTGGTATTTCGATTCAAATACCTATAAATGGTATTTTACGTAGAAATAGTATTCTTGCTTATTTTGATGATCCACGATACAGAAGAAGCAGTTCGGGAATTACTAAATATGGGATTGTCGAAGTAGATTCAATCGTAAAAAAAGAGGATTTGATTGAGTATCGAGGAGTAAAAGAATTTAGTCCGAAATACCAAATGCAAATGAAAGTAGATCGATTTTTTTTCATTCCCGAGGAAGTGCATATCTTACCCGGATCTTCGCCCATAATGGTCCGGAACAATAGTATCATTGGAGTAGATACACGACTTGCTTTAAATATAAATACAAGAAGTCGAGTAGGTGGATTAGTCCGAGTGGAGAGAAAAAAAAAGAGTATGGAACTTAAAATCTTTTCTGGAGATATTCATTTTTCTGGAGAGGTGGATAAAATATCTAGGCACAGTGGCATTTTGATACCACCAGGAATGGGAAAAAAGGATTCTAAAGGATCAAAAAAATGGAAAAATTGGATCTATGTCCAACGTATTACACCTACTAAAAAAAAGTATTTTGTTTTGGTTAGGCCCGTAGTCACATATGAAATAGCTGATGGGATAAATTTAGCAACACTTTTCTCTCAGGATCTCTTGCAGGAAAAAGATAATGTCCAACTTCGAATTGTCAATTATATACTTTATGGAAATGGCAAGTCAATTCGAGGAATTTCTCACACAAGTATTCAATTAGTTCGGGCTTGCTTAGTATTGACTTGGGACCAAGAAAAAAAGAGTTCTATAGAAGAAGAGGTTCATGCTTCTTTTGTTGAAATAAGGGCAAATGATCTGCTTCGTGATTTCATCCGAATTGAGTTAGTAAAGTCCACTATTTTGTATACCGAAAAAAGGTATGATACGGCAGGTTCAGGATTGATTTCCAATAATGAATTGGATCGTATCCATAGAAATCCTTTTGATTCCAAGACGAAGATTCAATCATTTCCCCAACATCAGGGGACTCTTGGTACGTTGTTGAATCGAAATAAGGAATGCCAATCTTTCATAATCTTGTCATCATCCAATAGTTCTCGAATTAGCCCCTTCAATATTTCGAGATATAATAATGCGACAAAAGAATCGGATCCCATGACTCCAATTAGGGATTTGTTGGGTCCTTTAGGTACTATTGTGCCTAATAAAATAGTAAATTTTCGTTCATCTTACTATTTAAGAACTTATAATCAAGTCTTTTTAAAGAAAGATTTTTTACTTGAAAATTTTCAACAGACTTTCCAAGTGCTTCAAGTACTTCCATTTCAATACTGTTTCCTAGATGAAAATAGTAGGATTTATAATCCCGATCCATGCAGTAACATCATTTGGGATTCATTCCATTTGAATTGGTATTTTCTCCATCACGATTCTTGTGAAGGAGCATGGACAATAATTAGCCTTGGACAATTCCTTTGTGAAAATGTATGTCTATTGAAATATGGATCACGCATAAAAAAATCTGGTCAAATTTTCATTGTTCATGTTGACTCTTTAGTTATAAGATCAGCTAAGCCCTATTTGGTCACTCCAGGAGCAACCGTCCATGGCCATTATGGGGAAACCTTTTATGAAGGAGATACATTAATTACATTTATATATGAAAAATCGAGATCTGGTGACATAACGCAAGGTCTTCCAAAAGTGGAACAAATCTTAGAAGTTCGTTCAATTGATTCAATATCGATGAACCTCGAAAGAAGAGTTGAAGGTTGGGACGAACGTATCCGAAGGATTCTTGGGATCCCCTGGGGATTCTTGATTGGAGCTGAACTAACCATAGCCCAAAGTCGTATCTCTTTGGTTAATAAGATCCAAAAAGTTTATCGATCCCAGGGGGTACAGATCCATAATAGACATATAGAGATTATTGTACGTCAAGTAACATCAAGAGTTTTGGTTTCAGAAGATGGAATGTCTAATGTTTTTTTACCTGGGGAATTTATTGGATTGTTGCGAGCAGAGCGAGCAGGGCGCGTTTTGGACGAAGCGATCTGTTATCGGGCAATCTTATTGGGAATAACGAAGTCATCTCTGAATACTCAAAGTTTCATATCCGAAGCGAGTTTTCAAGAAACTGCTCGAGTTTTAGCAAAAGCTGCTCTACGAGGTCGTATTGATTGGTTGAAAGGCTTGAAAGAGAACGTTGTTCTGGGGGGGATTATACCGGTTGGTACTGGATTCAACAAATTAGTACATCGTTCAAAGCAAGACAAAAACATTCATTTGAAAATCAAAAGGAAGAATCTATTTGAGTTGGAAATGAGAGATATTTTGTTATACCATAGAGAATTATTTTGTTCTTGTGCCCCAAACACTTTCCATGAGATATCAGATCAATCATTTACATAATGTAATTTACTAATTCCTAACAAGAGGTTCATTCTTTTTACTTTAACTCTCTGGTCCAATTATGGATTTCGTAATCAATGAAATAAAAAATAAAGAATGAAATTCATGGTTTGGGTCGTAGATCAATGGTCAATCCTGGTAGAAGGTTCCGTCGGAACAATTATTTATTTCACAAGGTACTGAATCTCTTTGAAAAAAAAAAAAAGAAAAAGAGAAAGTGTGGGAAAATGGGAAAACGATATTGGAACATCAATTTGGAAGAAATGATGGAAGCGGGAGTTCATTTTGGTCATGGTACTAATAAATGGAATCCTAGAATGGCTCCTTACATCTCTGCAAAGCGTAAAGGTATTCATATTACAAATCTTACTATCACTGCTCGTTTTTTATCAGAAGCCTGCGATTTAGTTTTTGATGCAGCAAGTAGGGGAAAAAAATTCTTAATCGTTGGCACCAAAAAGAAAGCAGCGGATTTAGTAGCATCAGCAGCAATAAAGGCTCGATGTCATTATGTTAATAAAAAATGGCTTGGTGGTATGCTAACGAATTGGTCTACTACAGAAACAAGACTTCAGAAGTTCAGGGACTTAAGAGCAGAACAAAAGATGGGGAAATTCAATCGTCTCTCCAAAGGAGATGCAGCAATGTTGAAGAGAAAGTTATCTACCCTGCAAGCATATCTGGGTGGGATCAAATATATGACGGGATTGCCCGATATTGTAATTATCGTTGATCAGCAAGAAGAATATACGGTTCTTCGAGAATGTGTCATTTTGGGTATTCCGACGATTTGTTTAATCGATACAAATTGTGACCCAGATTTTGCAGATATTTCTATTCCAGCCAACGATGATGCTATAGCTTCGATTCGATTGATTCTTACCAAATTAGTATCTGCAATTTGTGAGGGCCATTCTAGTTATATAAAAAATGGTTGATTATCTTATCATTACTCTTATCATTAAGAAGAAGAAAGAAGAAGATTAGTTTGTTTTTGGCGAACTCTCTTTGATTGTTACTATTTTGGTTTGCATCTTTTGGAGTTTGAACTATGTTTTGACTATCAAATAATATTTAAAAGATAAAAAGATTGGTATTTTTTTTATGTGATTTCTTGGTATCCGAAATATACGATTCATAACTGAAATTCATGAATGAACATAGATGAATTGAGAAAGAGATGGTTGAATCAAAATAATTACTTTTTTGAAGTTCTATTTCTGTTAGAGGACAATATGAATGTTATACCATGTTCCATTAAAACACTCAAAGGGTTATACGATATATCAGGTGTAGAAGTAGGCCAACATTTCTATTGGCAAATAGGAGGTTTACAAATTCATGCCCAAGTACTTATCACTTCTTGGGTTGTAATTGCTATCTTATTAGGTTCAATCATCATAGCTGTTCGGAATCCACAAACCATTCCGACCAACGGTCAGAATTTCTTCGAATATGTCCTTGAATTTATTCAAGACTTGAGCAAGACTCAGATTGGAGAGGAGTATGGTCCTTGGGTTCCTTTTATAGGAACGATGTTCCTATTTATTTTTGTTTCTAACTGGTCAGGTGCTCTTTTACCTTGGAAAATCATAAAGTTACCTCATGGGGAGTTAGCTGCGCCCACGAATGATATAAATACTACTGTTGCTTTAGCTTTACCCACGTCAGTGGCATATTTCTATGCGGGTCTTAGCAAAAAAGGATTGGGATATTTTGGGAAATACATTCAACCAACTCCAATACTTTTACCCATTAATATTCTAGAAGATTTCACAAAACCTTTATCTCTTAGTTTTCGACTTTTCGGGAATATATTGGCTGATGAATTAGTGGTTGTTGTTCTTGTTTCTTTAGTGCCTTCAGTAGTTCCTATACCTGTCATGTTTCTTGGATTATTTACAAGTGGTATTCAAGCTCTTATTTTTGCAACTTTGGCTGCGGCTTATATAGGTGAATCCATGGAGGGTCATCATTGACTAACTTTCGAAATAGTCTTTTTTGAAGCTTATCCCAATTCAAGCAATGTGGGGGGTTCAATATAATCCACTGGGTTGGAGAATAAAATGCAAATAGCTACATGTATGTATATATGAAGAAAGATAGATGATATTGCAGAATTTGGAATTTGGAAGAGAAAGAAGAGTTGGGGATCCTACTACATACTACTACATATATGTATATGTAATGCCTATGAGTACTTGTGTATGTTTCGAAGAATGGTTCCAGAATACGATTTAATAGAATAAAAAGTGCAGGTTATTTACGTTATGGAAGAATAAAAGTATAAGTTATTTACTAGTTAGATAGTAATTATCCCTATCTCTTTTTTTTTCTAGCCCACTGCATTTAGATGGATTCCCATATAAGTACTTTTTCTATTTTGTCTGTTATTGTGAATTGAATGAAAGAGAAAGAATAGAATAGTTTCTAAACAAGGAAACGCAATGACTAAAACCTTATACTTACATAAGGTAGAAAGGAAAAACGGTATATCGAAGTAGTTCTGACAATTCAGTAATATTCTGAATTCCATTTGGAGCTTTTAGCTACTTCGACCCGATAGATTTTAGTGATAAAGATCAAAAAATAAAAAGATAAGTGTAGTAAAGTAAATAGTCAAAGTAGAAGTAGAAAAAGAAGTAGATTAAGTACTAATTCATTGGTTGGTTGTATCATTAACCATTTCTTTTTTTTGGTGCGAGGAACTTACCATGAATCCACTTATTTCTGCTGCTTCCGTTATTGCTGCTGGATTAGCTGTAGGGCTTGCTTCTATCGGACCTGGGGTTGGTCAAGGTACTGCTGCGGGCCAAGCCGTAGAAGGTATTGCGAGACAACCAGAAGCAGAGGGTAAAATACGAGGTACTTTATTGCTTAGTCTGGCTTTTATGGAAGCTTTAACAATTTATGGACTGGTCGTGGCATTAGCTCTTTTATTTGCAAATCCTTTTGTTTAATGTTTCATTTCATCGTAGAATAAAAATAAAAATGTAAAAAAAAAAAATAATAATAAAAACATAACCATAACTAAGAAATTTGAGAATTCTCAAATTCCATTAACAATAATAAGTGGAGTGATACAAAAAGAACTCTGTTCTTTGTTAGTCCTATCTCTAAGGGGAGAGCATATGAAAAATATAACCGATTCTTTTGTTTCCGTGGGGCACTGGCCATCCGCTGGGAGTTTCGAATTTAATACCGATATTTTAGCAACAAATCCAATAAATCTAAGCGTAGTGCTGGGTGTATTGATTTTTTTTGGAAAGGGAGTGTGTGCGAGTTGTGTATTTCAAGAATAGGTTGGATTTCACCGGCTGCACTTTATGTATTATGTATTCTTTTTTATAGCAGAAATAGGAACAAAAGGTGCACAATCTCGACGAATTACTTAGGAATTGGATTTCATTCAGAAATCATATGTAAGAACCATAGCATTTCGTGACTAATTGGTAAATGAACTTTGATTCTCTTCTCTATCAACCAATAATGTTGAGGTCTTTTACATGGTTAAAGATAAATTGTTTGAAGTCCAGGCACAGCATAGCATGGTATTCTTTCTACCGTTACGTTAGTACCAAAAAGGTTTAAAAATGATAAAAAAGGAATAATTGGGAATTTATCCGATGTAGAACACTCATATGGATAAAATTATTTGAACCATTAACTGGAAAGATGGGCCCCCCCTTTTTTTTATCCACTGCCGAATCGACGACCTATGTATTGTATTTGTATAAAATATTTGTATAAAAAAGAGAATTCTTTGGATGAAAAAAATCGAAATCTCATTCTAATAATAATGAGAATGAAGTAATGAAGTTCAGAATTCTATTTCTATTCTATTAGAATTTTGATCTAATTTATCATAGCATATAAAGAAGAAAGAATAGAATTCTTTCTTCTTTAAAATCTTTTTTTTTTTATTTTTGTAAATAAGTTGTAAATAAAGAACAAATAAAGAAACAACTTTGCTGACAATTTTTTTTTATCTGGTCTGAAGAGTCCTCTTAAGATTCTGATGTTAGATCAGTTTCGATATCTTTGAATACGAATAGAAAAGAGAGGATAGGCTCATTCTGTTCAAAGATATGGGAATGCCCATCAATCAAAGAAAAGATAAAAGAAACAATTGAGCGTGAGAGCCAAATGAATCGAAAGATTCATGTTTGGTTCGGGAAGAGATATTCTAGTTGTGAAATGAATGGAAAGATAATCTACTTTCATTAAATGATTTATTAGATAAGCGAAAACAGAGGATCTTGAGTACTATTCGAAATTCAGAAGAATTACGTAGAGGAGCCATTGAACAGCTCGAAAGGGCTCGGGTTAGATTACGGAAAGTGGAAATCGAAGCAAATGAGTATCGAACGAATGGATACTCTGAGATAGAACGAGAAAAAGTAAATTTGATTAATGCTACTTGCAATAGTTTGGAACGATTAGAAAATTACAAAAATGAAACTCTTTTTTTTGAAAAACAAAGAGCAATTAATCAGGTCCGACAACAAGTTTTGCAACAAGCCTT